TCCAGTCGAAAGGCAAAATCAGTCCTTGTAGAAGCTGCTTGATCTACAGATGCTCCAGGGTGAGGGAGGAGTTTGATCTTGTTTAGCCTCCAACGGGAATAAATCTTCCATCTGAAATAGGCAGGTTCAAGGGTTACTATAAAGGCGGTAATCAGACTCATAATCATAAGAAGAATCGGCGTAACCGGCCTCTGCTTCAGCTTCTGGAGTTGGGCCAACGATTGAATATTTCACACATTTCTTATTTATCCTCCGGTGGCTGCATTTATGCCACCCTTTAGGAGAGAACTCCATCCCGTCATAGTCTAGGCGGTAAGCGAATCTAAAATGTATATAACAAAGAAAAAACACTGGTGAGTGTAAAGTTGGAAATTCTAAATTGTAAATACGTTTTCTTGCTGCAGCGGGGATGATCATTCCCCTGGGGGTAGGGTAATACTTCCTTGCTCCGTTACACGGCGTCTGTGGCTCTAGCGCCCGAACCAGCAACTGATGAAACAGCTCGTAAACTAACTCGTAGAAAGAAGCTACGGCAAGGGCACCCTTGAGTCCTAAATCAGCCCCAACTAAGCATTCGAAGGAGGGGTAAAGACTCGACGATAGACCCTTTGTCAACGATGGGACTACGAACTTCATTCGGTAGCAGCAGGCTCCCGTAGATAGATTTCCAGAGCAACCAGAGAGATAGAATGTCGAACCGGAGGGTCCTTCAGTTATGGTCGATCCTGAAGTCTCAGCCCTTTCGACCTACGCATCCACGAAAGCAGGTTTGGAATTGGTTGGTGAAACCGCCTCAACTCACTTCTCAGCTTAAGCCGAAAAAAGCAGCAGCTGGGGACCTGTCCACACTGAACATTTCCTGCTCTGATAGCAAAGCAAAGGTTCTCCGGAGCCCAATGAGCTCTATTTTGATAGTGAACCCATAGAGCTTAGCATAGTCTATTTGTGTTAGCTATAAATAAAGACCTCGAGTGCCTCGCGGGGTTTTGCCTGTCTTGTGAACAGGGCTTGCCATGGAAGGTCTTGGAAGGCTTATAATATATAAATGAAAAATGAGTAATCAAAGGTAACTTGATATATATGGTCAACAATAAAAGATCAAATTGATCATGAAACTTACCACCGGAGGTCTTTATACCGCCCCCGCTTGGGTAGGTTCACTTGGGTCCGTGGCTTTTGGAGCAGCTTGAAAGGGAAGATACAAATTCGAAGTTTTATAGTAATAGGGGTCTTTCTTCGTTGTTGAGGTTGAGGTAAGGGATTTTCAATTGAAATTCTTAGTTTAAGGTGAGAAATCTTCAATCGGCTGAGGCCCCCTTTAACGTTCAGCGGCTTCCCTGCTCGGAAGCTAATAAAAGTGGGTGGTTGAAACCTCCTGCGCGGTAACATTAAGCTGTTATCAAAAAAGAAAATGTGAAAGTGCCTGAGCTCCCCTTATTCAATCTAAGCTTTATAGTAAGTAAGGGAATTCCTTTCCACGTAGGCATATATATCCAACGAAGTCCGTCCCCATTCACTTTTTATTAAATAAAGCAGCGACCCTTCCGCTATAAGGTCAAATTTAGACTTATTGGTTATTAAATAAAGCATCGACCCTGGAAGAATCTAAGTTCGCCTCGGGCTAGCCCTGTACTCTATTACTTACGCGAGGTTTGGAACCCCCCTACTAAAGAAAGATACGGACCTTGCTGACCTTTCGGAACAAGGAAAATCCTACATAAGCACGTGACACCCTTGAACAGGTAATCCGATTCTAGTTCTAGAGGTTCGGCTTTCAAGACAAGAGGTGGACGCATCAGACCAAATAGAGTGATTCTTTGTGTTCAGCTAATCCAAAAGAAAATCATACATAAGAACCGCCCACCCTCAAATAGGCAAATTAGATTCCTCTAATCGGACACGGAAACAAGAAAACAAGAAGCAGCTACAAAAGCAGCGGACTTCCTATAAAGATATAAGGCTTTTGGACTTGCTTGTTTGACCAAGGGAACGGATACAGCCTTAGAAAGAACTCCCCACGCAAGGGCGGATTTCTATTACGCCTTCCCATCGGACTCACCTCTTGAAACAGGATATCCCCGTTAGATATTCCCTGTTGGATAGTAGTCTTTAGTCAGGAGCAGATCCACGTCTAACAGCGTCTGCGGATCAAGCAGCTTTTTCGGATGGTCTAGGCTCAAAACCAAGTAACTAATCTGGAAGCGGATGTAAAGTCCAGGGAGAGATTGGAAATCTTCGATTCATAGACGCTGAACGGCAAACTGAGAACAGAGCTCCCGGCCGGCTATTCCGGCTAACAGATCAAGAACTTCAACTTTCAAAGTTTACTCCTTCTTCCCAAAGGGCAGATTAGTAATAGTAATGTGGGAAAGGGGACTCGTACTCTTAAAGTGAGATTCTCCTCTTCCCCTGGATTGGTGCCCCCTGCTTCTGCTATAAGGGAGCTGGTTCGGTTTCCTTGGCTTAGTTTGTATCTGTTGAAAGACGGGTTCGGGGAATAGATATAGATACCAGAAAGGCATTTCATATTTCCCTATCTATACATAAAGAGCAACGAAGAAGTCTATATTTTTTCTCTATATGTATAAGGGAAAAGTAAAAGTCTCAGTCTCAAATGATAGATCTTAAAAAGAAGCCCTTGCTTGGTCTGTAGCGGCAGGGGGCTCTGCCCTTGCTGTTTGCTTTCTAGTGAGGGGTCCGGCGCGGGTTGGTTCAAGGGCTTGTCATTGGCTTCGGAGTCGGTCCCTAATCTCTCTATTAAGAGTGGCCCAGGAGATATTCTAAATCTGGCTTCCTTGGGTTAGGAGGGCTACCAAGAAAACGAAAGACTATCATTCCAACAGATTCAAGTGAAAAAGAAGAATTCTCCCCCAGCTAGGCTAGGGCGTGGAATTCCCACGAGCAACGGAGCGAGCAAGCAATGCCATTGGAAATGACAAGATCCCTTGAGAAGAATAAAATCTCTAAAGCATGCCTTCGTAAACACTTTCAAATTCTTTCAGGTGATGAACACGGCTTAGGATTGATCCCCTCCCGAGGAAACTCCACAAGAGAAGCGAGGGCGGAACCCTTCACGTACCCGTCGGTCTCTAGGTACTCAAAGGAGGCGACTCCACTTTCTTTTACGGCGGAGCTCGTATACTGAATTTCGGATTTCTCTGAAACTCTCTTCTTCTTCTTCGGCTTTAGCGGGGACAGAGGCTTCTGCGGATTCGGCTTTAGCTTCTGGCTAGACCGAGCGCTTTTGGTACGACCGAGCGAGCGTAATATGATATGTATGGCCGTCCGAGCGCCTCTTTCCACCCTTGCCTCAAACCTTTCTCCTTCTTACAAGCCAAAGTCTTCCCTCTGTTGCCGGTGCCAATACAAATACCATGATTGGGAAACCCAAGGCCAATGAAACATTTCGTCCACTTCAACAAAGAAGCAAGGGCTTCACTATTTGTGAGTTTTCCGTTCCGCATCAGCAGCCTATAGCAGGAGCAGCAGGTGTGGAAGGTCTTACTTTGGAAGCCGCTAACGCTAATACAGCTAGCGCTCAATCAGTTTGATTAGTAGCGACGCGAAGTAAGAATACAAAATCCGCTGCTTTAAAGAGGAGGACTGATGCTGTCAGCTCAGATAGAATTTGAAATGATTAATCTGGTTTCGTGGCTTCCTTTGTCCCATGGGAAAGACGCTAAGGCTTCCACCCTTGCCTTATTGCAGGAGTTTTCTTGCTGGGGTGGCCTAGTGACAGGGGAGAGCAATAACAACAGAAGCAATACTAATTGCCTTTTCCAAGCCAGCCAAGACATCAAAAAATGATATACACCCAATAAGCCAAAAGACCTAATCCATATAATCAAGCAAGGGATGAGCGCTAGTAGGGGGCTCTCCGTGATCCTATCTCCGAGTCGGGGTCTTAGATAGCGGATTTTTCATTTCCCCTTGGACAAAAAACAAGCAACAGATTCAAGTTAGCCGGATAAATATGGTTTTCAATTTTGAATTGAACACCAAAGATAAATAATGTACGGCTTCGATAAAAACAAATATAACCAAAAGAAAAGGTTAGTGGAATTAGCGGAAAATTGAAACTTGTACAAAATAAATATAACACACATCCCAGCCAACAAGCAACGGCTTTCGCTTTAAGCTTTTGACGGATTTCTGATTTTTCATTTCTTATCCAAGGGACTCCTAAATTGTATTCTTCTCATCCATGGGACGAAACCAACCCACTTGTCAAGTGAAATTTAGACTTTGAAATGGGACTCATAGAGTTCAATTTCGGCTTTGAAGGGAAGCCATAGAGGCAAGTGAAGTTCCTATTAAGTCAGATTTCGCTAATATGGGCATTAGGGGGCCCCTTTCATACTTAAGATCAAGATATACGTTTTTTCTTCCTTTAGCATAGGATTGTTGGCTTCTTTCTTCTAGTCCCCTGTTCGTACATTAACTGGGAAGTTGTCCTTCAAAAGCCAAGTCAGTAGACTTGCCTTCTTTCACAGCCGGGTCTGTAACAGCTGATTCTCTTCCTCCAAGCAGTAAAGCAGGAAAGGCTAAGAGTAAGAGCCAACAGAGAGAGCTTTCAACAGCCTATATTCTTGTCGAAAAAAGCCCTTCTGGCTTCATTCTTACCTATGATAGCTCCTTCTCTAAGACATTGGGCATTTGTCCTTCCACCAGCAAGAGACATTAATGCCGCATCAACAGGAAAGCGCTAACAGCTCGCATCAATCCCTTGCTTGACTCTGTCCTCCAAGAGCGGGAATGCCTACATCTATCCCATATGTCACTAAGTTCAGCGGTAGCATGAATAAAGTGAGCGCTCATCTCGAGAGCGTGAAAAAAGAAGTACCACTAAGAGGGCATTCGACGCCTAGTCTTCAATCGACGGTGGTCAATCTTCCTTAGATGTCGCCTGGCCTGGCGATGTCCCAATAAAGGCTCTTGAAGGCAGAATGGTTAAAAACGCTTACTTTCTCTCTCCTGGTCCGAATGAAGAGATATCGGCT